TTGCCAAGGAGAAGATACGGGTTCGATTCCCGCTACCCGCCAGCTTAATTTAGTAAAGTACTATGATCAAAAATTTAGTCTAGTTGACTACTTAAGTACTTATATTAAATTAAGTAGGTGTTAGTCTAGTACCGTATCCCTTACTATCTTATCCTTCCTTTGCACCCCACTCAAAAAAAGGGGGCTCCGGCGGCGGGAATCGAACTCGCCAACAGGGCTCCCTAAATCGGGGATTCACCGAGACGAACAACAGGCAAACTGCTTTTAAAGGGAAGGGAGGTAGACTGTGCCTTTCTTTCATTTCTTTTTTCTTTTCTGCAGGGTAGGAAGGAGCCTTGAGAGTTCTTCTTGTAGGGGCAAGTGACTTTGTAAACTGCTCAATTTGGCCCTCTAGGACCGGGAACTAATGAATAAAAAAGGGTTGGATACCGCCCAGCCCTTTACCATATCTATACAAATAGAATAGTCCTTTTATACAGACAGCTAAGTGCGGAGACGGGAATCGAACCCGTGACCTCAAGGTTATGAGCCTCGTGAGCTACCAAACTGCTCTACTCCGCTCTGGAGGGCCGGAAACTGGTGGACGAAAAAGGTTGAATACAGGCCTCTACCATGTCTAGACAAATAGAATAGTCCTTTTATACAGAATGGAGCGGGTAGCGGGAATCGAACCCGCATCGTTAGCTTGGAAGGCTAGGGGTTATAGTCGACGTTGGTTGACTATTTTTAACGTCTCTAATTCAAAACCGAACATGAAATTTTGATTTCATTCGGCTCCTTTATGGATATTCTCACCACTTAACATCTATGTCAGCTTTTCTATCTGAATGGAACCAAAGCTCTCCGCTTTCTAGATGATCCCTATAGAGTAGGAAATAGAAATTCTACTAAATCTATCTAATCTACTTACTTCGTTCCCTAATTTTATTCAAGAGATCCTGAGGAAAAGAATTGGGTTTCCACCGAGCTGAAACAATATGCTGATGGTTCTAGTAAACCAAAACTACCGTTTTTTAGCTATTTGGCTTCCATTTCCTTTTTTAACAAAAGAAGATTTAGTTACGATTGGAAATAAACTTTTTTGTATCTTCATCCATAGATCCTTTACTCATATTTAAAAAATTGGAATACTTAATCCAATGCAAAATTATGCTTCGCGACTCTGTACTCATAATCCAATTTGTATTTTGGATGCAATTTCCATTAGTCTTTGGATACAAATCGCGAGAATGTATATTCTTCCTCAATATGCTATTGAGAGAAAAAGGATTTAATCCTTTATAAGAACTAAAGTTTTCATCGGAATATAAAAAACTTAAGGACGCCTTAAGTATATCATTTCAAATTCAGTTATTAATAGAACGAATCACACTTTTACCACTAAACTATACCCGCTACATGTAGATTATGATACCAACGCTACCCTTTGTCAAGGGTAGCCATTCGAGAAGGAGGCTAATTCCCCCTTATTGAATCAAATGGAGAAGGTTCATGACAGTGAGCGATTGGTACTTCGATCGCGGGCCTTTACTTTAGGGTTTAGATAGCCTCTCTGGTCTGTAAAATACATATCTTCTTACCATCCCAATAGCGTATGAGCCTAATGTATGCATTTCAGTTAGGGTCGTATTCTATGGTTACGACTACAATGATCATTATTTACTTTGCGAGGACGTAGACGTAAGTGTGCCAGACTGCTGTAAGGAATAGTTTTATTATTCCTACAATATACACTAGGAGATATAGGGGGCAGCACTGCCCCCATAAATCCCTTTCTTCCTTTTCCTTTTTGTTCAATTCTGAACAAAGAAATTGGGGAAGATGTTTTCTTCCCCCACTTATCATGAAGTCCGAGCCCTAGAGAAAGAGTGAGATGAATTTAAAAAATTCATCATAGACTTTCCCTAGGGCTTGAGAGAAGCAAGAAACAAAGAGTCGTAACTTAAAGAGAAAGGCGGACAGGACCCGACGGATTTACCTGATTACGTCAGATAAATCCTTACCTGAGAAATTTTGGTCAGGATTTACCTGATGTAAAGAAGATCCTAAATGTCTCTGGTTAGTCGATCCTCTCCATTTACTAATTTCCTCTCCTCTTTTCCACTCAATTCTAGTTTATTAGATTCTTGTTTAAAAGAATCAAAGAAGATGAATAGAACTAAGAACACATAAAAAAAAGCATAGAGGACCAAGACCATTACCAAATGTTCCTCCCAAGAATCATATTGGGTATCTGTTCCCTTCCTTTTCCCGCTAGGATCGGGAATCTTATATTTTCCATATCCATATACCATCGAACCCTTAGGGTTCCAGAATCCTCCTTTTTTCCTAGTCTTCGGAAGCGGAAAACCCATAGCCAGGAGGAGTTAGGTATGTAGGGTATGGTTTATTATTTTTTGTTAGGCAGGCAGTAGAATAATTTTTATACTCTGCAATATAAATTCTACTGCCCACTTTTTACAAGCAAATTGTTGCTAAAACTCTAACATAGTTTGTTCAAAATGCACCAACTAGAATCCTTTGAGAATATTCTAGTACCCCCTTTCTAAGGGGTACCTGTTAAAAATCGCTTCAACAAATCCGTCCAAAACTTTTTAAGAAAAATTGAAAAGTTTTGAACTCGAAGGTTTTTCCAAGAGATGCCTGTTAAAAATAGTTTCAATCTCTCACCAAAACAGACAAGAAGTATATCACTGAAAATTAATACCCAGCCATATGGGTATATGAAGAGCGCGAATTCCTTTATACCCTACCCAATTCGAATTAGAGGAAATAAAACATAAATGGAGAAAATTCTCATCATAAGATCAGCCAATAGAAGAAAAAAGTCCCTAATTCTGCAGAACGTTCTGAGCACGTGAAAAGTCAATAGCCTAAAGATAAAAAAAAAAAAAAAGTCTACCATTTTTTTGACAGCAGCTCTTATTGCCCCTTTGGTCTTTTTTTTTGGCCCATTGTTGTATCCGATTCAACAATTGATACATATTTGTTCTCCTCTTCTAAAAAATAGAACTTCTGGGCTTTGGTTTGGTGAGTCGTCCGAGATCGTGTTTACATACCTATGAACTTACCCTCTTCAAGTATATTGGATACTACTATATAATTTTTTATTGTGTCAACTCTCTCTTCACGTATTTTATTATACGTACTTTTTTATATAATAAAATAAAAAAAAACCTCTACTTTGTGCAAGTGATAAGAGAGAATATGAAAGATTTTCTTATTTTTCTTGATTTTATCAAGATTTTGAACCTCGCCATGAATAAACTTCTATATCTCGATATATACATATATAATCTCTACATATATCTCTATATATACATATATTATGTACATTATGCAGTAGACCCATAATGGGAAATCAAAGTGGCTAATTTTTGAATTGAATAAAAAGCCCTTTTAACTCAGTGGTAGAGTAATGCCATGGTAAGGCATAAGTCATCGGTTCAAATCCGATAAAGGGCTTTTTAATTTGGTGGTAGAGTAATGCCATGGTAAGACGTAAGTCATCAGTTCGAATCCGATAAAGTACTTTTCTACTAAATTTTTTATTTATTCACCTTTTTTTCTTTGTTTTTGAAAATTTCTCTATTTTTTCTAGAATTTTATGACTTAGTGCGGGATGCATGCATTTTTGGTCTGAACACTAAACGAAGCACGGAGTGTAAATTGCAAAAAAGAAATCAAATTGGACTCTTTTTCCTGTTAGATCAATCAAATCACTACCTGTACTGAACTAATCTAGAATCCCTTTTATTAATCTATTCTTATTCTATACCCTTTAAATGAATTTCCCTAAAAAGTAGGGGATGATCCGTGAATTAACCTAACCATCAACTAAAAAAAAATCCTAAGAAAGCATAACAGAAAAGTAGGAAAGACTCTTTGCTTTGGATCTAGTTATACTCTTCGAGTATATTGACAATTCCAAAAAACTACTCATACTATATAGTATAATGACGAGCGGTTGTATATGGCCCTATCGTCTAGTGATGCCCCTATCGTCTAGTGGTTCAGGACATCTCTCTTTCAAGGAGGCAGCGGGGATTCGACTTCCCCTGGGGGTAGGGAGTATTATGAAAGGAGGTTAATCATAGATTATCAAAAACCCTAGAATAAATTCTTCCTGGGTCGATGCCCGAGCGGTTAATGGGGACGGACTGTAAATTCGTTGACGATATGTCTACGCTGGTTCAAATCCAGCTCGGCCCAAAAATCTAGGGCTTCGTGAATATGAACTAAATCCATTTTTTTTTCTTCCATAAAAAAAAAATGTCTGATCCATAGAAATAAAGGATAAAGAGAAAGGGGGAAATTTCTTTCTAATCCATATCTCTCTCATTCCTTTTTTACAAACAAAAGGGTTTTTCTTATTGAAAGGTGGATTATCATCCATTTTTAGCGATAAAAAATCGCGACATACTAATTATGTCACTCTCACTATACCCACATACGATATGTGGGTATGTAGTATATGATTCGTCTATTTCTTAGAGTACGACAGACGAATCGAATCTTCTTATGGTTCTATTTAAAAATGGGTATAGGTATGCCATACACCCCGCGGGGATTGTAGTTCAATTGGTCAGAGCACCGCCCTGTCAAGGCGGAAGCTGCGGGTTCGAGCCCCGTCAGTCCCGAACTAGGGTTCAATGAATGGATAAATTCATCTTTCCTTTTTCCATGAAAAATTTCCATCAAAAAAGGGGGGGGCAGGAGACAAGATCAAATACCTATGGGGCATCCTTACTTCACTTTTTTTATTTCTTTTTTTCATTAAAGAGGGAGGGGAAGCCTATAGAAATTTTATTTTCACTACTCCCGGTTGATAAAGAAAAACGTACATATCATACGTGGATTAGTATAATTTAGGATATTACTCTATCCTTATGATGATACCATCCTCATCTTAACTTCCTATTCGACTCTTATGGATTATGGAATAGAGTACCGGTATTTTATCGGAATCCATACATAAATTGTATTCGTTTATTCTTAGACAGTGAATTTAATATAATTAGTACTTTTTGGGTTAAACCAGGCCCCTCCCATTTTGGAGTTCCAACTTTGTTTGTGTATGTTCAATGACTAATTGGAAAGAATCTATCTCATTCTCATTCCATTTGCGGACTCCTTTTTTATGGATCCGCTCTCATCTTTAGACCCCAAAAGTAGATATTGATAGTAATCTAATAAAATAAAAGAAAAACCAAGCAAAGCAAACGTCCTTTTTCCTAAATTGAAAATATTCGATTTTTTTTATTTAAGCCCTCTTTTCTCCATCTCACTTCTACTTCTACTGCTTATTTGGATGTCTATGTGACCCATAGAAAGTCGGTCATATAATACATACATAATTGTATGTATAACTATAAGAAAAAGGAAGGGAAATTGGATAAGATAAGAAAGATCGTGGGTTATAGATATAGAAAAGAAAAAGTAGAAAAGGATGAAAAAAAGAGAGAATTCCTAATCCAATCAAAAAACCTATTTTGGTCTTAGTATGGATAAGGGATCTTCCTATGTTATACTATTCCACTCTCAACCATGAATTGATTTGATAGATCCGATATTCATAATATTGAATTGATTCAGTATTATCAGAATGGAAGTCCTCCCCTTGAATTTACAGGATACCCCTTTTTCCTCTCCATGGGATTACATCCCGAGTTATTGCGAAAAAAAAAAAGAGGTTATGGAAGTCAATATTCTCGCATTTATTGCTACTGCACTGTTCATTCTAGTTCCTACTGCCTTTTTACTTATTATTTATGTAAAAACAGTCAGCCAAAATGATTAATTGGAATTCCAATTAATCATTGAAGAAATGAAAAAGGGATTAAATAAAATAAAAATCCAAGTCTTAAATGAAAGGATCTGGTTGGAATCATAAAGTGTGGTAGAAAGAACTACATATAGTTTTTTCTACCACACTTTAGAGTCTTTCTATTATATTATCTTGAATCTACATAGAATAGATTAGTAGATTGAAATAGTAGTCTAATTCAATTTCTTTTTTCACTGCATCCACTTAATTTCAATCAAGTCAAAATAAAAAAATCGAAGACAATTATTCACGAAAGAATCCATGGAGGGAGAGAAAAATAATATGAGAATAGACTATAGTAAAAGAAAAAAAGTAAAAGTAAAAATCAGCGAATCTTTCATGCTTAAACATGGGGCGAGATGCTTCAAAAGAGCATAAAAATTTTTCTAAGAATAAGAAAAGAGTATAAAACAAATGGAAAGTGTGCGATATGTTATGAATAGCTCCGTGGAAGAAAGTCTAATTTTCTTATGTATAGAACTTTTTTAACCATTCGTCACTTCTAGTAGAAATTATGAATTGCTGTAATCGCTCTTTCTATTTCTATATAATAGAACGACTCCTTCTTACAAGAGTTTCTTACAGGAGTGAAACAAAACTAAAGAAAGAAAGAATAAAGTTTGGCAAAATGATTAATGCAAAACGATCAATTAAAGAAAAGAGTTGATACAACAATTTGACTACTCAATCAATTAAATTAGTAGTATCCCTAGAGTCCACTCCTCCCCCATACTACTAGTGAAAGAGAAAATGTAAAGACTACCATTAAAGCAGCCCAAGCGAGACTTACTATATCCATGTAAATTATGTCTCCTATTTCTATGAAGGAATTATTCTACTATTGATCAATAATCATAGTGGAATCAAGGGTACAGAGTCAAAAAGGGATTCTGCCCTAAGGCTATGGAGGAGTCAGTTCAAAGAATTTACTCCTAACAAATTCTTATAGGATTTCTGGTAGAATTGGGGAGCATTAAGTATAAATACGATACATAGCCCTTTTCCTTAAAAAAGAGTACGGGGATGATGTCCTGAATAGAAGACGCGGGAATAGGAAGATTTTTTCTTCCTTTTGTTACCCTTTTTTTTATAAGCAAAGGACGTCAGAATATACCATAAAATTAGGATAGATAAATATTTATTGGATACCTACCTTTACCTTGCCTATGTTTATTTTTAACCTAAACCCTACAGCCCCGCTTTCTATCATTCTATGAAAGAATGAGGAAACTTTATCCACAACTCCAAAATTGATTTTTGATCAGCCTATTCAATCTGATTCTCGACAGAATCAGTAGCCCTTACTTTAGTGTATGTAGGTAGCATAAGATGTACGATAAATAAAATGTATAATAATTAGGAAGTCTTGATATTCCTTCGTGGAGTCCCTTCTTCAATCTTAGATTGAAAAAAAAAAAAAATGCCCCTTAGGAGCCCTTTGGATATCAAGATTTCTGACATCTTAGCCTCGTAGTTTTAAATTCTCGAATCGAATCAATTAAGAATCAATTCAAATTAATAAAAGAATAAGTAAACGCTACCTCATCCCTATTGGTAGCCGTTTTGGCCACTACCGACAAAACAAACCCTAGTTTGAGGATAGAACTATGGATTCTCAAAATCCAGTATCGCCAGGCCTAGTTATTCTCTTGCCCCAGCTTATGCGGGGTACGAATTTGTCGAGTTCGATCAGTACTATAAGCCTAAGTATTTTATTGATCAGGCGGCACCCAGATTTGAACTGGGGATAAAGGATTTGCAGTCCCCTGCCTTACCGCTTGGCCATGCCGCCAAAAAATCCGATCTAAAATCGAGAAAAGAGCAAGTATTCATCCACGTTTTCTTACTAAAACCCCCTTTCTTTTATCTTGAATCTAATTCTACTTACTTTTTTCCAATATTTTTCAAAAAATCGATTCCTGCTTTTTTTGGATCCAGTTTCGATTATTCTCCTCGAGGGATTCTATCTTAAAACACACATTGCTAACACTAGAAAACTTCCCTTTTCTTTCTATTGAGATGAAAAAGGAGAAAAAGTGGATTTCCAGTCACAGGCTGCAAAATTCAGAACAAATTGGAACCATTAACTAGAATTCTCTTTTTTTTTTTTTGAATTGCAGTAGTGAACGACTCTTAAATCGGTATTCTCTCCCCCCCTTCCTTTTAATGGCATAATAAAATAGAATGGATTTATGCCTAATCCATGGATAGGCAAACTACAGGTCCGAACAGCATTATTATCCCCATAACAACATTATTATCCATAACAGCATTATTATCCATGGATCCCCCTTATGTACATATCTCTATGGGGAATCGTGCTTTAATTTTTCATTGCATTAAATATCTTGAATAAAAAAAGGAAATTTGCTCTGATATAGAGTATAACCTGACCATCTTGGCCCACCCAAGTGAAATTACGATAAAAGCAGGGATATGTGGAGAGGTGGATAACTAGATTGGCATGTACTTAAAAAAAGGACTTACTTTATTTTAGGATTCTACAATGAAATCCTATATTTTCTAGCAATTCTACTACTACGAAACAAAAAAGAACCCTCCAATTCTTTTTTGAAATTAAACTAAGCGTGCTATTCTAAATCGAACTAAAGTCAAACTTTCTAGTGCTTATAAATTATTATATTATGGCTTTATCCCATTCATAGAAAGGGGATAAAATGAGAAATCTTTTCCATCCAATCTGATTAGAATATCATTAAGTGGCAGAATTTTTTTTCTAGGAATGTTTTATCAATTCATTTTCATTCGATTTGTATCCCTGGCAAATTCGAACTTTCCTCGAAATTGTCTCTATTCATATGTATGAAATACATATATGAAATACGTATGTGGAGTTCCCTAGAATTTCATGTGATTCAGTAAACAGAATATAGATTCCATGATTGCTAGATCGATCCATAGGGATTGATGAAGAGTGAGCTGATAATGGAATTTTTCTTCGATAAAAAGGAAACTTAAGATTAAGATGCTCCGGAATGGAAATGAGGGAATGTCCACAATACCCGGATTTAGTCAGATCCAATTCGAGGGATTTTTTAGGTTCATTAATCAAGGCTTGGCAGAAGAACTTGAGAAGTTTCCAACAATTAAAGATCCAGATCACGAAATTGCATTTCAATTATTTGCGAAAGGATATCAATTGCTAGAACCCTCGATAAAAGAAAGGGATGCTGTGTATGAATCACTCACCTATTCTTCCGAATTATATGTATCTGCGAGATTAATTTTTGGTTTCGATGTGCAAAAGCAAACCATTTCTATTGGAAACATTCCTATAATGAATTCCTTAGGAACCTTTATAATAAATGGAATATACCGAATTGTGATCAATCAAATATTGCTAAGTCCTGGTATTTACTACCGCTCGGAATTAGACCATAAGGGAATTTCTATCTACACCGGGACTATAATATCAGATTGGGGAGGAAGATCGGAATTAGCAATTGATAAAAAAGAAAGGATATGGGCTCGCGTGAGTAGAAAACAAAAGATATCTATTCTAGTTCTATCATCAGCTATGGGTTCGAATCTAAGAGAAATTCTAGATAATGTTTCCTACCCTGAAATTTTCTTGTCTTTCCCGAATGCTAAGGAGAAGAAGAGGATTGAGTCAAAAGAAAAAGCTATTTTGGAGTTTTATCAACAATTTGCTTGTGTAGGTGGGGACCTGGTATTTTCGGAGTCCTTATGTGAGGAATTACAAAAGAAATTTTTTCAACAAAAATGTGAATTAGGAAGGATTGGTCGACGAAATATGAATCGGAGACTGAATCTTGATATACCTCAGAACAATACATTCTTGTTACCACGAGATGTATTGGCCGCTACGGATCATTTGATTGGAATGAAATTTGGAACGGGTATACTTGACGATGACGATATGAATCACTTGAAAAATAAACGTATTCGTTCGGTTGCAGATCTGTTACAAGATCAATTCGGACTGGCTCTTGATCGTTTACAACATGCGGTTCAAAAAACTATCCGTAGAGTATTCATACGTCAATCGAAACCGACTCCACAAACTTTGGTAACTCCAACTTCAACTTCGATTTTATTAATAACTACTTATGAGACCTTTTTTGGCACATACCCCTTATCTCAAGTTTTTGATCAAACTAATCCATTGACACAAACTGTTCATGGGCGAAAAGTGAGTTGTTTGGGTCCTGGAGGATTGACGGGGAGAACTGCAAGTTTTCGGAGCCGAGATATTCATCCGAGTCACTATGGGCGTATTTGTCCAATTGACACGTCCGAAGGAATCAATGTTGGACTTACTGGATCCTTAGCTATTCATGCGAGAATTGATCACTGGTGGGGATCCATAGAGAGTCCGTTTTATGAAATATCTGAGAAAGCAAAAGAAAAAAAAGAGAGACAGGTGGTTTATTTATCACCAAATAGAGATGAATATTATATGATAGCAGCAGGAAATTCTTTGTCTTTGAATCAGGGTATTCAGGAAGAACAGGTTGTTCCAGCTAGATACCGTCAAGAATTCCTGACTATTGCATGGGAACAGATTCATGTTAGAAGTATTTTTCCTTTCCAATATTTTTCTATTGGAGGTTCTCTCATTCCTTTTATTGAGCATAATGATGCGAATCGGGCTTTAATGAGTTCTAATATGCAGCGCCAAGCAGTTCCGCTTTCTCGGTCCGAAAAGTGCATTGTTGGAACTGGATTGGAACGCCAAACAGCTCTAGATTCGAGGGTTTCCGTTATAGCCGAACGCGAGGGAAAGATCATTTCTACTGATAGTCACAAGATCCTTTTATCAAGTAGTGGGAAGACTATAAGTATTCCTTTAGTTACCCATCGGCGCTCTAACAAAAATACTTGTATGCACCAAAAACCTCGGGTTCCGTGGGGTAAATCCATTAAAAAAGGACAAATTTTAGCAGAGGGAGCTGCTACAGTTGGTGGGGAACTTGCTTTAGGAAAAAACGTATTAGTAGCTTATATGCCATGGGAAGGTTACAATTTTGAAGACGCAGTACTAATTAGCGAACGTTTGGTATATGAGGATATTTATACTTCTTTTCACATACGAAAATATGAAATTCAGACGGATACGACAAGCCAAGGCTCCGCTGAAAAAATCACTAAAGAAATACCACATCTAGAAGAACATTTACTCCGCAATTTGGACAGAAATGGAGTTGTTAGGTTGGGATCCTGGGTAGAAACTGGCGATATTTTAGTAGGTAAATTAACGCCTCAGATAGCGAGCGAATCGTCGTATATCGCGGAAGCTGGATTATTACGGGCCATATTTGGTCTTGAGGTATCCACTTCAAAAGAAACTTCTCTCAAACTACCTATAGGTGGAAGAGGGCGCGTTATCGATGTGAAATGGATCCAGAGGGACCCCCTAGACATAATGGTTCGTGTATATATTTTACAGAAACGTGAAATCAAAGTTGGGGATAAAGTAGCCGGAAGACACGGGAATAAGGGGATCATTTCCAAAATTTTGCCTAGGCAAGATATGCCCTATTTGCAAGATGGAACACCCGTTGATATGGTCTTCAATCCCTTAGGAGTACCCTCACGAATGAATGTGGGACAAATATTTGAAAGCTCGCTCGGATTAGCAGGGGATCTGCTAAAGAAACATTATAGAATAGCACCCTTTGATGAGAGATATGAGCAAGAGGCTTCAAGAAAACTTGTGTTTTCAGAATTATATGAAGCCAGTAAACAAACAAAAAATCCATGGGTATTTGAACCCGAATACCCGGGAAAAAGTAGAATATTTGATGGAAGAACAGGAGACCCCTTCGAACAACCTGTCCTAATAGGGAAGTCCTATATCTTAAAATTAATTCATCAAGTTGATGAGAAAATCCATGGACGTTCTACTGGGCCCTACTCACTTGTTACACAACAACCCGTTAGAGGAAGAGCCAAGCAAGGGGGACAACGAGTAGGAGAAATGGAAGTTTGGGCTTTAGAAGGATTTGGTGTTGCTCATATTTTACAAGAGATACTTACTTATAAATCTGATCATCTTATAGCTCGCCAAGAAATACTTAATGCTACGATCTGGGGAAAAAGAGTACCTAATCACGAGGATCCTCCAGAATCTTTTCGAGTGCTCGTTCGAGAACTACGATCTTTGGCTCTAGAACTGAATCATTTCCTTGTATCTGAGAAGAACTTCCAGGTTAATAGGGAGGAAGTTTGATCGGAATAAATATAAATTCTTTTCTTATTTCTATTTTATGATTGACCAATATAAACATCAACAACTCCAAATTGGACTCGTTTCCCCTCAACAAATAAAGGCTTGGGCTAACAAAAACCTACCTAATGGGGAAGTCGTTGGCGAAGTCACAAGGCCCTCTACTTTTCATTATAAAACCGATAAACCAGAAAAAGATGGATTGTTTTGCGAAAGAATCTTTGGACCCATAAAAAGCGGAATTTGTGCTTGTGGAAATTCTCGAGCGAGCGTAGCTGAAAACGAAGACGAAAGATTTTGCCAAAAATGCGGGGTAGAATTTGTTGATTCTCGGATACGAAGATACCAAATGGGATACATCAAACTCGCATGTCCCGTGACTCATGTGTGGTATTTGAAAGGTCTTCCTAGTTATATCGCGAACCTTTTAGATAAACCCCTTAAGAAATTGGAGGGCCTAGTATACGGCGATTTCTCTTTTGCTAGGCCCAGCGCTAAAAAACCTACTTTCTTACGATTACGAGGTTTATTTGAGGATGAAATTTCATCCTGTAATCACAGCATTTCTCCCTTTTTTTCTACCCCAGGCTTTGCAACATTTCGAAATCGGGAAATTGCGACAGGAGCAGGTGCTATTAGAGAACAATTAGCAGATTTGGATTTGCGAATTATTATAGAGAATTCCTTGGTCGAATGGAAGGAATTAGAAGACGAGGGGTATAGTGGAGATGAATGGGAAGATAGAAAAAGACGAATAAGAAAAGTTTTTTTGATTAGACGCATGCAATTGGCGAAACATTTTATTCAAACAAATGTAGAACCAGAATGGATGGTTTTGTGCTTATTACCGGTTCTTCCTCCCGAATTGAGACCCATTGTTTATAGGTCTGGGGATAAAGTAGTGACTTCGGATATTAATGAACTTTATAAGAGAGTTATCCGTCGGAACAACAACCTTGCCTATCTATTAAAAAGAAGTGAATTAGCGCCAGCAGATTTAGTAATGTGCCAGGAAAAATTGGTACAAGAAGCCGTGGATACACTTCTGGATAGTGGGTCCCGCGGGCAACCAACGAGGGATGGTCACAATAAAGTATACAAATCACTTTCAGATGTAATTGAAGGTAAAGAGGGAAGGTTTCGCGAGACTCTACTTGGGAAACGGGTCGATTACTCGGGGCGTTCTGTCATTGTTGTGGGTCCTTCGCTTTCATTACATCAATGTGGATTACCTCTAGAGATAGCAATAAAGCTTTTTCAGCTATTTGTAATTCGCGATTTAATCACGAAACGCGCTACTTCTAATGTCAGGATTGCTAAAAGGAAAATTTGGGAAAAGGAACCCATTGTATGGGAAATACTTCAAGAAGTTATGCGGGGACATCCTGTACTGTTGAATAGAGCACCTACCCTGCATAGATTAGGCATACAGGCTTTCCAACCTACTTTAGTAGAGGGGCGTACTATTTGTTTACACCCATTAGTGTGTAAGGGTTTCAATGCGGACTTTGATGGGGATCAAATGGCTGTTCATCTACCTTTATCCTTGGAAGCTCAGGCGGAAGCCCGTTTACTCATGTTTTCTCATATGAATCTCCTATCTCCTGCTATTGGAGATCCTATTTGCGTACCGACCCAAGACATGCTTATCGGACTTTATGTATTAACGATTGGAAACCGTCGGGGTATTTGTGCAAATAGATATAATAGTTGCGGAAACTATCCAAATCAAAAAGTAAGTTACAATAATAATAATTATAAGTATACGAAAGATAAAGAACCCCATTTTTATAGTTCCTATGATGCACTGGGAGCTTATAGACAGAAACGAATCCGTTTAGACAGTCCCTTGTGGCTCCGATGGAAACTAGATCACCGCGTCATTGGGTCAAGAGAAGTTCCGATTGAAGTTCAATATGAATCTTTGGGGACTTATCATGAGATTTATGCCCACTATCTAATAGTGGGAAATAGAAAAAAAGAAATCCGTTCTATATACATTAGAAGCACTCTTGGTCATATTTCTTTTTATAGAGAAATAGAGGAAGCCATACAAGGATTTAGTCAGGCCTATTCATACACTATCTAAACAAAGAGGTTAGATTCGGCAATGCCCCTTTCGGGGGGCATTCCTATTTCGCTAGTATCATCATTTTTGCCGCGCGAATCCAGATTGAGATTAAGGAAAGGAAGTTAATTAAATTTTGAATCACTGACTCAGACCCATTGTCGAATCCTACTCAGCAATTGTCGAATCCTACTCAGCCGAAAAAGGGGGTACTTATGTATGGCGGAACGGGCCAATCTGGTCTTTCATAATAAAGAGATAGACGGAACTGCTATGAAACGACTTATTAGCAGATTAATAGATCATTTCGGAATGGGATATACATCCCATATACTGGATCAAATAAAGACTCTGGGCTTTCATCAAGCCACTACTACATCGATTTCATTAGGAATCGAGGATCTTTTAACAATACCCTCTAAGGGATGGTTAGTCCAAGACGCAGAACAACAGAGTTTTCTTTTGGAGAAACACTATTATTATGGGGCTGTACACGCGGTAGAAAAATTACGCCAATCCGTTGAGATATGGTATGTTACAAGTGAATATTTGAAACAAGAAATGAATTCGAATTTTCGGATAACGGATCCTTCTAATCCAGTCTATCTAATGTCTTTTTCAGGAGCTAGAGGAAATGCATCTCAAGTACACCAATTAGTAGGTATGAGAGGATTAATGGCGGATCCTCAAGGACAAATGATTGATTTACCTATTCAAAGCAATTTACGCGAGGGGCTTTCTTTGACAGAATATATAATTTCCTGCTACGGAGCCCGCAAAGGGGTTGTAGATACTGCTGTACGAACAGCGGATGCTGGATATCTTACACGTAGACTTGTTGAAGTAGTTCAACATATTATTGTGCGTAGAAGAGATTGTGGTACTATCCGAGGTATTTCTGTGAGTCCTCAAAATGGGATGACGGAAAAACTTTTTGTCCAAACACTAATTGGTCGTGTATTAGCAGACGATATATATATCGGTTCACGATGCATTGCCGCTCGAAATCAAGATATTGGAATTGGATTAGTCAATCGATTCATAACTGCCTTTCGAGCACAACCATTTCGAGCACAACCAATATATATTAGAACCCCCTTTACTTGCCGGAGCACATCTTGGATCTGTCAATTATGTTATGGTCGGAGTCCCACTCATGGCGATCTGGTCGAATTAGGGGAAGCCGTAGGTATTATTGCGGGTCAATCAATTGGGGAGCCAGGGACTCAACTAACATTAAGAACTTTTCATACTGGTGGAGTATTCACAGGGGGTACTGCCGACCTTGTACGATCCCCTTCGAATGGAAAAATCCAATTCAATGAGGATTTGGTTCACCCCACACGTACCCGTCATGGGCAGCCTGCTTTTCTATGTTATATAGACTTGCATGTAACTATTCAGAGTCAGGATATTCTATATAGTGTAAATATTCCCTCAAAAAGCTTGATTCTAGTGCAAAATGATCAATATGTAGAATCTGAACAAGTAATTGCGGAGATTCGTGCCGGAACGTCCACTTTGCATTTTAAAGAAAGGGTACAAAAGCATATTTATTCCGAATCAGACGGGGAAATGCACTGGAGTACTGATGTTTACCATGCGCCCGAATATCAATATGGTAATCTTCGTCGATTACCAAAAACAAGCCATTTATGGATATTGTCAGTAAGTATGTGCAGATCCAGTATAGCGTCTTTTTCGCTCCACAAGGATCAAGATCAAATGAATACTTATTCTTTTTCTGTTGACGGAAGATATATCTTTGACCTCTCAATGGCTAATGATCAAGTAAGACATAGACTGTTGGATACTTTTGGTAAAAAAGATAGGGAAATTCTTGATTATTCAACGCCGGATCGAATCATGGCCAACGGCCATTGGAATTTTGTCTATCCTTCTATTCTTCAAGATAATTCGGATTTATTGGCGAAAAAGCGAAGAAATAGGTTCGTCATTCCATTACAATATCATCAAGAACAAGAGAAAGAACTAATATCCTGTTTGGGGATTTCGATTGAAATACCCTTTATGGGTGTTTTACGTAGAAATACTATTTTTGCTTATTTTGACGATCCACGATACAGTAAAGATAAAAAGGGTTCAGGAATTGTTAAATTTAGATATAGGACCCTAGAGGACGAATATAGGACTCGAGAGGAAGACTCAGAGGACGAATATGGGAGCCCAGAGAACGGATATAGGACCCGAGAGGAAGAATATGAAACCCTAGAAGACAAATATAGGACTCTAGAGGACGAATATGAAACCCTAGAAGATGAATATGGGATCCTAGAGGACGAATATAGGACTCGAGAGGAAGACTCAGAGGACGAATATGGGAGCCCAGAGAACGAATATAGGACCCGAGAGGACGAATATGGAAGTCTAGAGGAAGACTCAGAAGACGAATATGGGAGCCCGGAGGAAGGCTCAGAGGACGAATATGGTACTTTAGAGGAAGACTCAGAAGAAGACTCAGAGGACGAATACGGGAGCCCAGAGGAAGATTCCATCTTAAAAAAAGATGGTTTGATTGAGCATCGAGGAATAAAAGAATTTAGTCTAAAATACCAAAAAGAACTAGATCGGTTTTTTTTCATTCTTCAAGAACTGCATATCTTGCCGAGATCCTCATCCCTAAAGGTACTTGATAATAGTATCATTGGAGTGGATACACAACTCACAAAAAATACAAGAAGTCGACTAGGTGGATTGGTCCGAGTGAATAGAAAAAAAAGCCATACGGAACTCAAAATCTTTTCCGGAGATATTTATTTTCCTGAAGAAGCAGATAAGATATTAGGTGGTAGTTTGATACCACCAGAAAGAGAAAAGAAAGATTCTAAGGAATCAAAAAAAAGGAAAAATTGGGTCTATGTTCAACGGAAAAAAATTCTCAAGAGCAAGGAAAAGTATTTTGTTTCGGTTCGACCTGCAGTCGCATATGAAATGGACGAAGGGAGAAATTTAGCAACACTTTTCCCGCGGGATCTCTTGCAAGAAGAGGATAATCTCCAACTTCGACTTGTCAATTTTATTTCTCATGAAAATAGCAAGTTAACTCAAAGAATTTATCACACGAATAGTCAATTTGTTCGAACTTGCTTAGTAGTGAATGGGGAACAAGAAGAAAAAGAGGAGGCTCGTGCTTCCCTTGTTGAGGTAAGAGCAAATGATCTGATTCGTGATTTCCTAAGAATTGAGTTAGTCAAGTCCACTATTTCGTATACACGAAGAAGGTATGATAGGACAAGTGCAGGACCGATTCCCAATAATAGGTTAGATCGCACCAATACCAATTCGTTTTATTCCAAGGCGAAGATTCAATCACTTAGCCAACCTCAAGAAGCTATTGGCACCTTGTTGAATCGAAATAAAGAATACCAATCTTTGATGATTTTGTTGGCATCCAACTGTTCTCGAATTGGTTTATTCAAGAATTCGAAATATCCCAATGCGGTAAAAGAATCGAATCCTAGAATTCCTATTCGAGATATTTTTGGGCCCTTAGCCGCTATTGTACCTAGTATATCGAATTTTTCTTCATCTTACTATTTACTAACGCATAATCAGATCCTGTTAAAAAAATATTTGTTCCTTGACAATTTGAAACAAACCTTCCAAGTACTTCAAGGGCTTAAGTACTCTTTAATAGATGAAAATCAAAGGATTTCGAATTTCGATAGTAACATCATGTTGGATCCATTCCATTTGAATTGGCACTTTCTCCATCATGATTCTTGGGAGGAGACATCGGCAATAATTCACCTTGGACAATTTATTTGCGAAAATGTATGTCTATTTAAATCGCACATAAAAAAATCTGGTCAAATTTTCATTGTTAATATTGATTCCTTTGTTATAAGAGCAGCTAAGCCTTATTTGGCCACTACAGGAGCAACTTTTCATGGTCATTATGGAGAAATCCTTTACAAAGGAGATAGGTTAGTTACGTTTATATATGAAAAATCGAGATCTAGTGACATAACGCAAGGTCTTCCAAAAGTAGAACAAATCTTTGAAGCGCGCTCAATTGATTCACTATCGCCGAATCTCGAAAGGAGAATTGAGGATTGGAATGAGCGTATACCAAGAATTCTTGGGGTCCCCTGGGGATTCTTGATTGGAGCTGAGCTAACCATAGCCCAAAGTCGTATCTCTTTGGTTAATAAGATCCAAAAGGTTTATCGATCCCAAGGGGTACAGATCCATAATAGACATATAGAGATTATTATACGCCAAGTAACATCAAAAGTGCGGGTTTCCGAAGATGGAATGTCTAATGTTTTTTCACCTGGGGAATTAATCGGATTATTGCGAGCGGAACGAGCAGGGCGAGCTTTGGATGAATCGATCTATTATCGGGCAATCTTATTGGGAATAACAAGGGCTTCCCTGAATACCCAAAGTTTCATATCTGAAGCAAGTTTTCAAGAAACTGCTCGAGTTTTAGCAAAAGCTGCCCTACGAGGTCGTATTGATTGGTTGAAAGGCCTGAAAGAAAACGTAGTTCTGGGGGGGATTATACCTGTTGGTACCGGATTCCAAAAATTTGTGCATTGTTCCCCACAAGACAAGAACCTTTATTTCGAAATTCAAAAAAAAAATCTATTCGCGTCGGAAATGAAAGATATTTTGTTTCTCCATACAGAATTAGTTTCTTCTGATTCTGACGTAACAAACAATTTCTATGAGATATCAGAACCCCATTTACCCCCATTTATACGATTTAAGGATACATAAAGTAGATTTTTTGACTTTAAACTAGACTTTTGACCTTAGAACACTAACAGGTCAGATTTTCGATTTTTATTTTAATAAGTAAAAGAAATCAGTTAATTCATTAAGGTTACGTTTATACCATGTATCAATGGCCAATTCTCAGTGGAAGGTTACATCGAAACAATTATTATTTATTTCAAGCTATTTTGGCTCTTTCTTAATCTTCAAAAAGAAAAAAATTCCGTAATGGAATGGTAGGATGAAAAAAAAAAGAAAAAATCAAAAGGAAGTGTGGAAAAAATGACAAGAAGATATTGGAACATCAATTTGAAAGAGATGATAGAAGCGGGAGTTCATTTTGGTCATGGTATTAAGAAATGGAATCCTAAAATGGCCCCTTACATCTCGGCAAAGCGTAAAGGTACTCATATTACAAATCTCGCTAGAACGGCTCGCTTTTTATCAGAAGCTTGTGATTTAGTTTTTCATGCAGCAAGTCAGGGAAAAAGCTTCTTAATTGTTGGTACCAAAAAAAGAGCAGCGTATTTAGTAGCATCAGCTGCAATAAGGGCTCGTTGTCATTATGTTAATAAAAAGTGGTTCAGTGGTATGTTAACGAATTGGTCGATTACGAAAACTAGACTTTCTCATTTAAGAGACTTAAGAGCAGAAGAAAAGATGGGAAAATTCCACCATCTCCCAAAAAGAGATGTGGCAATCTTGAAGAGAAAATTATCGACCTTGCAAAGATATCTCGGCGGGATCACATATATGACGAGGTTGCCGGACATTGTGATCGTCCTCGATCAGCAAAAAGAGTATATAGCTCTTCGGGAATGTGCCATTTTGGGGATTCCTACTATTTCTTTAGTCGATACAAATTGTGACCCAGATCTCGCGAATATATCGATTCCAGCCAACGATGACACTATGACTTCAATTCGATTGATTCTTAACAAATTAGTATTTGCAATTTGTGAGGGCCGTTCTCTCTATATAAGAAATCGTTAACTAAGAAGAATAGTTAATTCTTGGGCAACTGCGTAGATTTATGGGATCACTTACTATTCTTTTTTGTTTTGTATAGATAAAAGAAGGGGAATATTGATATATATTAGAGGGTATTGATATATATTATGATCTGATGTGATTTCTTGGTATCCTAAATATAAGATTAATACTTCAAGTTGCTGAGTTGAGAAAGAGATGGTTGAATCAAAAGAATTCCTTTTTTGAAGTTCAATTTTTATCAGAGGACAATATGAATATTATACCATGTTCCATTAAAACACTCAAGGGGTTATACGATATATCGGGTGTAGAAGTAGGCCAACACTTCTATTGGCAAATAGGAAGTTTCCAAATTCATGCCCAAGTACTCATCACTTCTTGGGTCGTAATTACTATCTTGCTAGGTTCAGTTATCATAGCTGTTCGGAATCCACAAACCATCCCGACCGACGGTCAGAATTTCTTCGAATATGTGCTTGAGTTTATTCGAGACTTGAGCGAAACTCAGATTGGAGAAGAATATGGTCCCTGGGTTCCCTTTATTGGAACTATGTTCCTTTTTATTTTTGTTTCGAATTGGTCGGGTGCTCTTTTACCTTGGAAAATTATACAGTTACCCCATGGGGAATTAGCAGCGCCCACGAATGATATAAATACTACTGTTGCTTTAGCTTTACTCACGTCAGCGGCATATTTTTATGCGGGTCTTAGCAAAAAAGGATTGAGTTATTTCGAGAAATATATTAAACCAACTCCAATCCTTTTACCAATTAACATCCTAGAAGATTTCACAAAACCATTATCGCTTAGTTTTCGACTTTTCGGGAATATATTGGCGGATGAATTAGTCGTTGTTGTTCTTGTTTCTTTAGTCCCCTTAGTAGTCCCTATACCGGTCATGTTTCTTGGATTATTTACAAGCGGTATTCAAGCTCTTATTTTTGCAACGTTAGCCGCAGCCTATATAGGTGAATCCATGGAAGGTCATCATTGAATTGACTAGTTTTCGAAATAGTCTTTTTTTTAGCTTAGCTCAATTCATGCATGGTTCCAGATAATCCGCTTGGTTGGAAAACAAAATAGTTAGAAATGCGTATGAATATACAACCTAGAGTTGTAGGAGAGAGAATAGACTATATTACATTACGGAATTGTCAAAGTATATATGCATTAAGGGGGGCGGAGTCAGGCTAGATCCATATCCTTAATGTCTAGAAGTCCAGTCATCTTTTGTGCGGGTTTCCACTTTTAGGAATGATTTTAGAATCCGATTCAATAGAAAATAAGAAAATACGCAAAATAGAAGAAACAAGTGTATATGGGATATTATATATTCCTAAGTTAGATTCATTATCTAATCCGATATATCGAATTCCCTCTATATGGAATTGGATTCCATATCCAGTTCTATGCAGCATATTGTTATCAATTGTATATCTTGATTTAATTCCTATTGGATTTGGATTAGGTCGATTTCAATAGGGGTTCTTCCTCTATTTCATCTTTTATTATGGATTAGATTATAGGGAAAAAAAAGGAACTCAAGGATATCGAAGAGTAAAGAAAGAAGGATGGAATGAAAGAGTTGTTGGTTGGAAAGAAAGAGAAATAGAATAATAAGAATCATATGGATTTACACAAACCTCTAATGATTAGAAACTCAAAATGAGATCTCGAAGTAGTTCGGACAATTCAGATTATCATTTCAATTTGTACTTTTTAGTTACTTCTCCCCAATAGAGCTTAGAAGTAAGAATTTCTTGGTTGATTGTATCCTTAACCATTTCTTTTTTTTTGACACGAGGAACTCACCATGAATCCACTAATTGCTGCTGCTTCCGTTATTGCTGCTGGATTGGCCGTAGGGCTTGCTTCTATTGGGCCTGGAGTTGGTCAAGGTACTGCTGCAGGACAAGCTGTAGAAGGTATTGCGAGACAGCCAGAAGCAGAAGGTAAAATACGAGGTACTTTATTGCTTAGTCTAGCTTTTATGGAAGCTTTAACAATTTATGGACTAGTTGTGGCACTAGCGCTTTTATTTGCGAACCCTTTTGTCTAATCCTAAAAAAGAAAATGAGTCCTTTAGATTAGATACTTTTTTCTTTTTTTAGTAAATTGGTATTTGCTTCTGCAATTCCAATTATATCAATACTTTACTCCTATTTATTACTCCTGGAATTATCTATTTATCGGGACAGACAATACCCTACCCCAGGAAGGGCTGATTTGAGGATGATCAATTTAGAGGATATGCTCGCCTTCTTCCTTCCCGTCCTTAGTTTAGGACAGTGGAAAGTCTTTTTCCTTTTATTTTAGGAATTTTGGAAACATTTCAACAAAGGAGGTCTTTCACAGGTCAAACGAGACCTAAGACTTAATCTAAAATAAATTACTAGATTGAATCTATTTGCATTAAAAAAAATTGCATTAAAAAAACCGATCAAAAAAGGGCGAGCGAAGTAAGTGATCAAAAAACTTTGTTCTTTGTTCGTCCTATCTATAAGAGGAGAGCATATGAAAAATGTAACCCATTCTTTCGTTTTTTTAGCTCACTGGCCATCCGCTGGGAGTTTCGGGCTTAATACCGATATTTTAGCAACAAATCTAATAAATCTAACTGTAGTGGTTGGTGTATTGATTTTTTTTGGAAAGGGAGTG